AAAAAAAAATTCACTTTATCTTTATTTCGACTATAAAAAAGTCACTTTATAATATTAGTAAGAAAAATTCACATATTTTTTGTGATTTATCCTACTTGTCACAAGCATATGTATTTTACAAATTATCACAAACCCAAGTTATTAATTTGTCTAAATTTAGATCTGTTCTTCAATATAACACAACGTCTTGCTTCCTTAAGACTAAAATAAAGGACTATTTTAAAACACTAGGAATATTTCATTCGGAATTAAAACATAAGAAACTTCAGAGTTATAGAATCAATCAATGGAAAAACTGGTTAAGATGGCATTATCAATACGATTTATCTCAGATTAGATGGTCTAGATTAATGCCAAAAAAATGGCGAACTAAGGTTAATCAAAGTTGTATGGCTCAAAATAAAAATAGAAACTTAAACAAATGGAATTCTTATGAAAAAGACCAATTAATTCATTACAAAAAAGAAAATGATTCGGAACTCTATTCATTATCAAACCAAAAAGATAATTTTAAAAAATGTTATAGATATGGTCTTTTAGCATATAAATCAATTAATTATGAAAATAAAAGTGACTCATTTTTTTCTAGATTACCCTTTCAAGTAAAGAAGAACTTAGAAATTTCGTATAATTCCAACACGTCCAAACACAACTTTGTTGATATGCCCGGCAACCTTCATATCAATAATTATCTAAGAAAGGTCAATATTCTAGATATAGAAAGAAATCTCGATAGAAAATATTTTGATTGGAAAATTATCCATTTTTCTCTTAGACAAAAAGGAGATATTGAAGCCTGGGTTAAGATCGATACCAACAGTAATCCAAATACTAAAATTGGTATTAATAATTATCAAATAATTGATAAAATTGAGAAAAAAGGGGTTTTTTATCTTACAACTCATCAAAATCCAGAAAAAACTAAAAAAAATTCGAAAAAAGTCTTTTTTGATTGGATGGGAATGAATGAAAAAATATTTAATCGTCCCATATTGAATCTGGAATTTTGGTTCTTCCCAGAATTTGTACTACTTTATAATGTCTATAAAATAAAACCGTGGATTATACCAAGCAAATTCCTTCTTTTTAATTTGAATACAAATGAAAATGTTATTCAAAATAAAAACCAAAAACAAAACTTTTTTCTACCATCAAATAAAAAAATAAAGAATCGAAGTCAAGAAACAAAAGAACCCCCAAGTCAAAGAGAGCGTGGATCAGATATAGAAAACAAAGGAAATCTGAGCCCTGTTTTTTCAAAACATCAAACCGATCTTGAAAAAGATTACGTGGAATCAGACACAAAAAAGGGTCAAAATAAAAAACAATACAAAAGCAACACGGAAGCAGAACTAGATTTGTTCTTGAAACGTTATTTGCTTTTTCAATTGAGATGGAACGATGCTTTGAATAAAAGAATGCTCGAAAATATCAAGGTATATTGTCTCCTGCTTCGACTGATAAATCCAACCAAAATTACTATATCGTCAATTCAAAGGAGAGAAATGAGTTTGGATATAATGCTGATTCAGGCAAATTTACCTCTTACAGACTTGATGAAGAAGGGGGTATTGATTATCGAACCTATTCGGTTGTCTGTAAAACATAATGGACAATTTATTATGTATCAAACCATAGGTATTTCATTGGTTCATAAAAGTAAACACCAAACTAATCAAAGATACCGAGAACAAAGATATGTTGATAAAAAGAATTTTGACGAATTCATTCTGCAACCTCAAACTCAAAGAATAAATACAGAAAAAACTCATTTTGATTTGCTTGTTCCTGAAAATATTTTATGGTCTAGACGTCGTAGAGAATTGAGAATTCGAAGTTTTTTTAATTCTTTGAATTGGAATGTCGTCGATAGAAATTCAGTATTTTGCAACGAAACCAATGTAAAAAACTGGAGTCAATTTTTGGGTGAACGGAAACCCCTTTATAAAGATAAAAATGAATTAATTAAATTTAAGTTCTTTCTTTGGCCTAATTATCGATTAGAAGATTTAGCTTGTATGAATCGTTATTGGTTTGATACCAATAATGGTAGCCGTTTCAGTATCTTAAGGATACATATGTATCCACGATTGAAAATTAATTGATAGTACTATATACCCTGTCTCGTATAGAGTATCTGAAAGCAAACAAATGCAAACATGCCTTGTTTTACATCTCATTCGAATCTAATTCGAGTAGACAATACTAAATCAATAAAATAAGGTATTGATTAGATCTAGAAATGAATCAACAGAATCTTCTTCATTTTAGGATTTTAGGTTTCAATTATTCGCTTTTGTGACTGAAAAAAACGTACCTACCACCTTTTTGGATTCCTATCTGAATCAAATTTCAAATTTGATTAATTTATTGGAATTGCTAAAATTAGAGGTTCATAAAGAAATTAAGTCTATATACCACGTTCAAATTACTGGCATTATTATTACTGATCAATAAAATTAGAAAAAATCCATATCTGTAAAATAAAGAAAGGGGAAATTCATTTATGGTAAAAAATTCTGTCATTTCAGTTATTTTTCAAGAAGAAAAGAAAGGATCTGTTGAATTTCAAGTATTCAATTTCACCAATAAGATACGGAGACTTACTTCACATTTAGAATTGCACAAAAAAGACTATTTATCTCAGAGAGGTTTGAAGAAAATTTTGGGAAAACGTCAACGACTGCTAGCTTATTTGGCAAAAAAAAATAGAGTACGTTATAAAGAATTAATTAATCAGTTGGAGATTCGAGAGACAAAAACTCGTTAATTTGATTAATTTGAAGAGTTATTTCATTTTCACTTATATGTTTCGATTAAATTTTGATGAACTTCTTTTCACTTTCAGTAATTCATGGAAGAATGAATCGTTAAAAAACTTATGACTGCACCAACTACAAGAAAAGACCTCATGATAGTCAATATGGGGCCTCAGCACCCATCAATGCACGGTGTTCTTCGACTCATCGTTACTCTAGATGGTGAAGATGTTGTCGACTGCGAACCAATATTGGGTTATTTACATAGAGGGATGGAGAAAATTGCGGAAAACCGAACAATTATACAATATTTGCCTTATGTAACACGTTGGGATTATTTAGCTACTATGTTCACAGAAGCAATAACCATAAATGGACCCGAACAATTAGGCAATATTCAAGTACCTAAAAGGGCTAGCTATATCAGAGTCATTATGTTGGAGTTGAGTCGGATAGCTTCTCATTTGTTATGGCTCGGTCCTTTTATGGCGGATATTGGTGCACAGACCCCTTTCTTCTATATTTTTCGAGAAAGAGAATTGATATATGACCTATTCGAAGCTGCCACCGGTATGCGAATGATGCATAATTATTTTCGTATTGGAGGAGTGGCTGCCGATCTACCCTATGGCTGGATAGATAAATGTTTGGATTTTTGCGATTATTTTTTAACAGGGGTTGCTGAGTATCAAAAACTTATTACCCGGAATCCTATTTTTTTAGAACGAGTTGAAGGCGTAGGCATTATTGGGAGAGACGAGGCAGTAAATTGGGGTTTATCGGGACCAATGCTACGAGCTTCCGGAATAGAATGGGATCTTCGTAAAGTTGATCATTATGAGTCTTACGACGAATTTGATTGGCAGGTTCAATGGCAACGAGAAGGGGATTCATTAGCTCGTTATTTAGTACGAATCGGTGAAATGACAGAATCCATAAAGATTATTCAACAGGCTCTGGAAGGAATTCCAGGAGGGCCTTACGAAAATTTAGAAATGCGACGTTTTGACAGATTAAAAGATCCTGAATGGAATGATTTTGAATATCGGTTTATTAGTAAAAAGCCTTCTCCAACTTTTGAATTGTCGAAACAAGAACTTTATGTGAGAGTTGAAGCCCCAAAAGGAGAATTGGGGATTTTTCTGATAGGAGACCAGAGCGTTTTTCCTTGGAGATGGAAAATTCGCCCACCAGGTTTTATCAATTTGCAAATTCTTCCTCAGTTAGTTAAAAGAATGAAATTGGCTGATATTATGACAATACTAGGTAGCATAGATATCATTATGGGAGAAGTTGATCGTTGAAATGATAATTGATACAACAGAAATAGAGACTATCAATTCTTTTTCCAAATTGGAATCCTTAAAAGAAGTCTATGGGATCATATGGATGCTTATCCCTATTGTGACTCTTGTATTAGGAATCACAATAGGTGTACTAGTAATTGTTTGGTTAGAAAGAGAAATATCTGCAGGAATACAACAACGTATCGGGCCTGAATATGCCGGCCCTTTAGGAATTCTTCAAGCTCTAGCAGATGGGACAAAACTACTTTTGAAAGAGAACCTTATTCCATCTACAGGAGATACTCGTTTATTCAGTATTGGACCATCCATAGCAGTAATATCTATCTTTCTAAGTTATTCAGTAATTCCTTTTGGTGATCACCTTGTTCTAGCCGATCTTAGTATTGGTGTTTTTTTTTGGATTGCCATTTCAAGTATTGCTCCCGTTGGACTTCTTATGTCGGGGTATGGATCAAATAATAAATATTCCTTTTTAGGTGGTCTACGGGCAGCTGCTCAATCAATTAGTTATGAAATACCATTAGCTCTATGTGTGTTATCAATATCTCTACGTGTGATTCGGTGAGACCTAAAATTTATCAAAATTCTTTTCTTTCTAGAAACAAGGATAAAAAGATTTGATTGACTATATATATTTTTATTTTTCTTCAGCATTTGAGTTGATGAACTAAACCAGATAGTTATATGAGTGAAAGAAAACGGCTTCTAAATTTGCAGTAAAAAAGTTGAGTCTCATTTCCTATGTACAAGAATCAAATGGTGAAAAAAGTAAACATAAGCAAGAGAGATTGTTTACCCCAAGATTCGTGAATTGTCATGATAGCTTGAAGCGGGTTCAAAAGACCAACTCTATGGAGTTTTTACTGTCTATTACCATAGATGGATTTCCACAACGGGAGGTTTTTGAAACAAAAAATGAGTGGATGGTTAGGAA